GCTTTGATACGTTACTCGCAACAATCGGATTTTCGTCGGGATATAATCAAAGGATCCATGCGTGCTCAAAGACGTAAAACAGTTATTTGGGAAATGTTTCAAGCAAATGTGCATTCCCCGCTTTTTTTGGATCGAATAGACAAAACATTTTTTTTTTCTTCTTATATCTCTGAAATGATGAATCTAATTTTTAGGAATTCGGTGGGGAGAGAACCAGAATTGAAAATTTCGCATTTTGATTTTGAGGAGGAAGAGACAAGGGAAAAAGAGAAAAAAAACGAATATAAAAAAGAGGAAAATGAACGTATAGCAATATCAGAAACTTGGGATAGCATTATATTTGCTCAAGCAATAAGAGGTTTGATGTTAGTAACCCAATCTTTTCTTAGAAAATACATTGTATTGCCTTCATTGATAATTGCTAAAAATATTGGCCGTATGTTATTATTCCAATTACCCGAATGGTATGAGGATTTGAAGGAATGGAATAGAGAAATGCATGTTAAATGCACCTATAATGGTGTTCAATTATCAGAAACTGAATTTCCCAAAGATTGGTTAACAGACGGTATTCAGATAAAGATTCTATTTCCTTTCTGTTTGAAACCTTGGCGAAGATCTAAAATACGATCTCATCCTAGAGATCAAATAAAAAAAAAAGGAAAAAAAGACAATTTTTGTTTTTTAACAGTTTGGGGAATGGAAGCGGAACTCCCTTTTGGGAGTCCCCGAAAACGACCTTCCTTTTTTGAACCCATTTATAAAGAACTCCAAAAAAAAGTTAGAAAAGTGAAAAAGAATTTCTTTCTACTTCTAAAAGTTTCAAAAGAAAAAACAAGATGGATCATTAAAATACTTCTAGTTCTAAAACGAATAATGAAGGAAATTCAAAAAGTAAACCCAATATTCTTATTTGAATTGAGCAAGGCGAAAGTATATGAAAGGGCTGAAAATGGAAAAGATTCCGAAATAAATAATAGGATTATTCACAAATCAACCATCCAAATCCAATCCATGAATTGGACAAATTATTCACTCATAGAAAAAAAGATGAAAGATCTTTCTGATAGAACAATCACAATCAGGAATCAAATAGAACGAATCACAAAAGACAAGAAAAAAATAATTCTAACTTGTGATGATAAAAGATCGAAATCACGGAAACATATTTGGCAGATATTCCAAAGAATAAATATACGATTAATACGTAAATCACATTATTTTTTGAAATCTCTGATTGAAAAAATATACATAGATATCTTGCTATGTATGATTACCATTCACAGGATCAATTTTCAACTTTTCTTTGAATCAACAAAAAAAATAATCAAAAAATCCGTTTACAACGATCAAACAAATCAGGAAGGAATTGATGAAAGAGATCAAAATACAATGAACTTTTTTTCCACTATAAAAAATTCGTTTTCGAATACTAATATTAGTAATAGTACAAAAATGTATTATGACTTATCCTCCTTGTCCCAAGCATATGTATTTTACAAATTATCACAAACCCAATTACTTAACAAGTATCACTTGAAATCTCTACTTCAATATCAGGGGACTTATCCTTTTATTAAGGATAAAATCAAGGATTATTGTATGACACGAGGAATATTTGATTCCAATTCAAGACATAAGAAAATTCATAAGTCTGGAATGATTGAATGGAAAAACTGGTTAAAGGGGCATTATCAATACAATTTATCTCAAACCAAATGGTCGTGGTTAGTACCGCAAAAATGGCGAAATAGAATCAATCAACGTTATAGGATTCAAAATAAAGACTCAATTAAATCGGATTCATATAAAAAAGAAAAAGACCAATTAATTCATTACGTGAAACAAAATTACTATGCAGCGGATTCATTGACAAATCAAAAAGAAAAATGGAAAAAACACTACAGATATGATCTTTTGTCACATAAATATATGAACTATGGGGATAAGAAGGATTTATATATTTATGGGTCAAGATTACAAGTAAACGGAGTTCTCAAAATTCCATATAATTTCAATAAACCGAAATCCGAATCATTTTATGTATTGGTAAGTACAGCTATTAGTGATTATCTAGAAGAAGGATATATTATTGATACGCATAAAAATCTAGATAGAAAATATTTTGATTGTAGAATTCTCCATTTTTGTCTTAGAAAAAATATCTATATTGAGACCTGGACCAATACACATATCGGTACCAAAATTGATAAAAATACTAAGACTGAAAAAAAAATCAACAACAAATTGAAAAAAAAAGATATTTTTTCTCTTACGATTCATCAAAAAATCAACCCATCCAATCAAAAAAGTATTTTTTTGAATTGGATGGGAATGAATCAAGAAAGAGTTTATCGTACCATATCAAATCTAGAATCTTGGTTCTTCCCAGAATTTGTCTTACTTTTTGATGCATATAAGATTAAACCATGGATTATACCAATCAAATTACTTCTTTTTGACTTTTATTTTTATAAAAATAAAAGTCAAAATAAAAACATCTATATAAATATAAAAAATAATCTTCAGATGATATCTGATCAAAAAAAATATCTTAAATTAGAAAATTTCAACCAACAAAAAAATGAACAACAGGACCAAGTAAATCTTGTATCAGATCTACGAAAAGAAAACAAAAAAAAAGATATTGAAGAGAATTACGCGAGATCAGACATTACCATTAAAAAAGGTAAAAAGAAAAAACAATCCAAGAAAAACAAGGAAGCAGAACTTGATTTCTTCCTGAAAAAATATTTCCTTTTTCAATTAAGATGGGATGACTCCTTGAACCAAAGAATGATCAATAATATCAAGGTATATTGTCTCTTACTTAGACTGATAAATCCAAAGGAAATTGCTATATCCTCGATTCAAAGAGGAGAGATGCATCTGGATGTAATGCTAATTCAGAAAGATCTAGCTCTTACAGAATTGATAAAAAAAGGAATATTAATTATCGAACCAATTCGTCTATCTCTAAAAAGGGATGGAAAATTGATTATATATCAAACTATAAGTATTTCATTGGTCGAGAACAATAAACACCAAATTAATGGAAAATGCATAAAAAAAAGATATATTGATAAGAGGAATTTGGATAAACCCATTGTACGATATGGGAATATGCTTGTGAATGGGGACACAAATTATTATGATTTCCTTGTTCCTGAAAATATTCTATCTCCTAGACGTCGTAGAGAATTGAGAATGTTAATTTGTTTCAATTCCCATAATTGGAATGTTACGGATAGAAATAGAAATCCATTATTTTGCAATGAAAACAACATAAGAAACTCTGGAAAATTTTTGGATGAGGACAAGCATCTTAATACAGATACAAATAAATTCATTAAATGTAAATTTGTTCTTTGGCCCAATTACCGATTAGAAGATTTAGCTTGTATGAATCGCTATTGGTTTGATACCAATAATGGCAGTCGTTTCAGTATGTCAAGGATACATATGTATCCACGATTTAGAATTATTTAATTTAATAGTATATTTCCTATATCATATATATCTATATTCCGTGACATTTTCGGCCGAAAGATGTACGCATATGCTATGTTATATTTTGGTAAATGATACAGATTGAATGGTGTATCCATTCAATTGGATATAGGAATAAATAAATTAGCGGAATCCTTTTAGATAGAAAGAAATTTTTTTTCTTTCGTTAATGCGGAAACATATTATCCCTTTCTATCCAAATCAAATTGCAAATTTGATTTGGATAAAATAAAAAAGTAGTATATGAATAAATCAAAATTTTTGTGTGTACTAGATTAAAATAACTGGCATAATTCTTTTTTTTATTTTTCCTGATCGGAAAAATCCATGAAAAAGAAAGAAAAAGGATAGAAAAATTTTTTATGGTCAAAAATTCATTTATTTCCATTATTCCACAAGAAGAAAAAAAAGAAAACAAAGGTTCTGTTGAATTTCAAGTATTCAGTTTCACCAATAAGATACGGAGACTTACTTCACATTTGGAATTGCACAAAAAAGATTTTTTATCGCAAAGGGGTCTACGAAAAATTCTAGGAAAACGTCAACGGTTGCTGGCTTATTTGTCAAAGAAAAATAGAGTACATTATAAGAAATTAATTGGTCAGTTGGATATTCGGGAGCCAAAAACTCGTTAATTTAATCGTTTGAATTTTTTTTAGTAGTATTCTATTTTTCGTTTTGATAAGCCTCGTTTTGAGGAATTCATGGAATAATGAATTAAGGAAGAAAAGATATGACAGTACCGGTTACAAGAAAAGATCTCATGATAGTCAATATGGGGCCTCACCACCCATCAATGCATGGTGTTCTTCGACTAATCGTTACTCTCGATAGTGAAGATGTTATTGACTGTGAGCCCATATTGGGCTATTTACACAGAGGAATGGAAAAAATAGCGGAAAATCGAACAATTATACAATATCTACCTTATGTAACACGATGGGATTATTTAGCTACTATGTTCACAGAGGCAATAACCGTAAATGCACCAGAACAATTGGAAAATGTTCAAGTACCTCAAAGAGCTAGCTATATCAGAGTAATTATGCTGGAATTGAGCCGTATAGCTTCTCATTTGTTATGGCTTGGACCTTTTATGGCAGATATCGGTGCACAGACTCCCTTTTTCTATATTTTCAGAGAAAGAGAATTGATATATGATCTATTCGAAGCCGCCACAGGTATGCGAATGATGCATAATTATTTCCGTATCGGAGGAGTAGCTGCTGATCTACCTTATGGATGGATAGATAAATGTTTGGATTTCTGCGATTATTCTTTAACAGGAGTTGTTGAATATCAAAAACTTATTACGTGGAATCCCATTTTTTTGGAACGAGTTGAAGGAGTGGGCATTATTGGTGGAGAAGAAGCTGTAAATTGGGGTTTATCAGGACCGATGTTACGAGCTTCTGGAATCCAATGGGATCTTCGTAAAGTTGATCATTATGAGTGTTACAATGAATTCGATTGGGAAGTCCAATGGCAAAAAGAAGGAGATTCATTAGCTCGTTATTTAGTACGAATTGGTGAAATGAAGGAATCCATAAAAATTATTCAACAGGCTCTAGAAGGAATTCCTGGAGGACCTTATGAAAATTTAGAAGTACGACGCTTTGATAGAGCAAAGAATTCCGAATGGAATGATTTTGAATATAGATTTATTAGTAAAAAACCTTCACCCAATTTTGAATTGTCGAAACAAGAACTTTATGTGAGAGTGGAAGCTCCAAAAGGAGAATTGGGAATTTATTTGATAGGAGATAATAGCGTTTTCCCCTGGAGATGGAAAATTCGTCCACCCGGTTTTATCAATTTGCAAATTCTTCCTCAGCTCAGCTAGTTAAAAGAATGAAATTGGCTGATATCATGACGATATTGGGTAGTATAGATTTCGGGGTTTGTATATTTTGTGGTAACTGTGTCGAGTATTGTCCAACAAATTGTTTATCAATGACTGAAGAATATGAACTTTCCACTTATGATCGTCACGAATTGAATTATAATCAAATTGCTTTGGGTCGATTACCAATCTCAATAATTGGAGATTACACAATTCAAACAGTTATGAATTCGACTCAAATAAAAATAGACAAAGATAAACCCTTTGATTCAAGAACAATTACCGATTACTAAGATTTTGTTTTGATATAAAGGATCCAAGCTTTTTATTTTGGGTAGTCAGTAACTACAAATAAAAACGAATAACTATTGATTGTTGAGAATCACTGTTTGATTTAAACTGAGAATATATTTTTCATGATGATTTCGAAATAGCAAATTTCAACTACATATTCCAACTACTCTTTTCTTTTTTTTTTTTCTTTCGGATAAATATAAATAAAGTAGGATTGGCCCGATAATTTTATCTATATCTACATTAATCCATATTCAAATTCAATTCAATTATAAATGTATCATATACAATATTATATACAAGAAAAAAATAGGGTAACCCCTTTTCCTTTCCTGGACCATTTATTTAGTAAAGTTAAAGTAAGGTCATGAAATAGTTAAAGTTTTTTATTTTGTATTTTATACATAATGGATTTACCTGGACCAATACATGATATTCTTGTTGTATTTCTGGGGTCAATTCTTGTATTAGGGGGTCCTCCGGGGGTGGTATTATTTACCAATCCAATTTATTCTGCCTTTTCGTTGGGATTGGTTCTTGTTTGTATATCCTTATTCTATATTTCATCGAACTCCTATTTTGTAGCTGCCGCACAGCTCCTTATTTATGTGGGAGTCATAAATGTCTTGATCATATTTGCTGTAATGTTCATAAATGGTTCAGAATATTCCAATAATTCCTATTTTTGGACCATTGGAGATGGGGTCACTTCGATGGTTTGTACAACTATTCTTTTTTCACTAATTACTACTATCCCAGATACGTCATGGTACGGAATTATTTGGACTGCAAGATCAAACCAGATTATGGAACAGGACCTAATAAATAACGTTCAACAAATCGGGATTCATTTATCAACAGATTTTTATCTTCCGTTTGAACTCATTTCTATAATTCTTTTAGTTTCCTTGATAGGTGCAATTACTATGGCTCGACAATAAGCAATAAAAATACTTAACTTAATAATAATTCCCAATTCTTAGAATTCTAACTAAATTCTAAATAAATAAATAGAAATTTTTAGTTAAATCTATCTACCGTCAATATCTTCTTTTGTTGTGTAATTGTTCTATTCTAATCAATTGAATCGGTTGAATTGTTGTTCATATTGAAATGAATCGAGATTGATAAGGAGTTAGTCAATGATGTTTGAGCATGTCCTTTTTTTGAGTGTTTATTTATTTTCTATCGGTATCTATGGATTGATCACAAGTCGAAACATGGTTAGAGCGCTTATGTGTCTTGAGCTTATACTAAATTCGGTTAATATCAATCTTGTAACATTTTCTGATATATTTGATAGTCGCCAATTAAAAGGAGACATCTTCTCAATCTTTGTTATAGCCATTGCAGCTGCTGAAGCAGCTATTGGACTTGCTATTGTTTCGTCGATCCATCGTAACAGAAAATCAACTCGTATTAATCAATCGAATTTGTTGAATAATTAGTGATAATTATCATAGATAATTTAAATAAAGACACATAAAAATATTTAATAGAATTGAAATACTATTTTTTATTGAATTTGAATGCAATTCGATTTTATTGAATTGCATTTTTATATTTATATTGAAATAATGATGACCAATTTGTTGGCCAATTAATTTTAATTCGCATGTGCAACTCGTATCAGCATAATTGTTGAAACGAAAATCAAAGTCTCTTGACCTTTTCTCATAAACAGATTGATTTAAGAAATATATTGATTGTTTTTAATAAACCACTGCTTCGTCTGGTGTCTACAATATTACAATATATAATATACGATTCATTTACTACTAATTTGATTTGACCAGATCGAAAATCTTTTATGTTCAAAACTGGAATTTATAGATCCAATGTCACATTCAGTAAAAATTTATGATACATGTATAGGGTGTACTCAATGTGTACGAGCTTGCCCCACAGATGTATTGGAAATGATACCTTGGGACGGATGTAAAGCCAAGCAAATAGCTTCCGCGCCAAGAACCGAGGACTGTGTAGGTTGTAAGAGATGTGAATCCGCCTGCCCAACAGATTTTTTGAGTGTCCGTGTTTATTTAGGGCCTGAAACAACTCGCAGCATGGCTCTATCTTATTGATACGTTACAAAAAACTCCACTTGAATCATTTGTGATTCCTCTTTACCGACAAAAGCCCGTGCTCGACAAAATATATTATTTTGAGGACGGGCTTTTCTGGTCAAAACGTATCTTGTCTTTATCACGAGTTATTTTCCTTGGTTAACAATACTTGTTGTTTTACCGATATTCGCGGGTTCTTCAATTTTCTTTTTCCCTCATAGAGGGAATAAGATATTTCGGTGGTATACTTTATGTATATGCTTCTTAGAACTCCTTCTAACGACTTATGCATTCTGTTATCATTTTCCAATTGGATGATCCATTAATGCAATTGAAGGAAGATTATAAATGGATAGATGTTTTTGATTTCCACTGGAGACTAGGAATCGATGGACTTTCCATAGGACCCATTTTACTGACAGGATTTATCACTACTTTAGCAACTTTAGCAGCTTGGCCAATTACTCGAAATTCGCGGTTGTTCTATTTCCTGATGCTAGCAATGTACAGCGGTCAAATAGGATTATTTTCTTCTCGAGACCTTTTACTTTTTTTCATCATGTGGGAGTTAGAATTAATTCCTGTTTACTTACTTTTATCCATGTGGGGGGGAAAGAAACGTCTCTACTCGGCTACAAAGTTTATTTTGTACACTGCAGGGGGTTCCATTTTTTTCTTAATAGGAGTTCTAGGTATGGGTTTATATGGTTCCAATGAACCAACATTAGATTTTGAAAGATTAATTAATCAATCATATCCTGTGGCATTGGAAATAATATTCTATTTTGGCTTCCTTATTGCTTATGCTGTCAAATTGCCGATTATACCCCTACATACATGGTTACCTGATACCCATGGAGAAGCACATTACAGTACATGTATGCTTTTAGCTGGAATCCTATTTAAAATGGGCGCATATGGATTGATTCGGATCAATATGGAATTATTACCCCACGCTCATTCTATATTTTCTCCCTGGTTGGTGATAATAGGAACAATGCAAATAATCTATGCAGCTTCAACTTCTCTTGGTCAACGTAATTTAAAAAAGAGAATAGCCTATTCCTCTGTATCTCACATGGGTTTCACAATTATAGGAATTGGTTCTATAACCGACATGGGACTCAATGGAGCTATTTTACAAATGCTCTCTCATGGATTTATTGGTGCTGCACTTTTTTTCTTGGCGGGAACGAGTTGTGATAGAACACGTCTTGTTTATTTCGAAGAAATGGGAGGGATATCTATCCCAATGCCAAAAATATTTACCATGTTCAGTAGCTTCTCGATGGCTTCTCTTGCATTGCCAGGAATGAGTGGTTTTGTTGCGGAATTTGTAGTATTCTTTGGACTAATTACTAGTACAAAATATCTTTTAATGCCAAAAATGCTAATTACTTTAGTAATGGCAATTGGAATGATATTAACTCCTATTTATTTATTATCTATGTTACGTCAGATGTTTTATGGATACAAGCTATTTAATATTCCAAACTCGAATTTTTGGGATTCTGGACCACGAGAACTATTTCTTTCAATCTGTATCTTTCTACCCGTAATAGGTATTGGTATTTATCCCGATTTCGTTCTCTCGTTATCAGTTGACAAGGTACACGCTATCCTATCCAATTATTATCATAGATAGTGTTTCATTAATGAGACGGAAGGAAAGTCTTATAATTCTTTGAATTTAATATTTTGAAAATCGTTTGCTGTACTGTATAATGAAAAAAGAAATAAAATGAATAAGAATTGTAATTAGATACATCTCGAGTTTTTGAGAACCATTTAAGAATGATTCCTTGATTCAAACGGTTCTCAAAAACTCATAAAAACAAACTTTCGTTATATATGGGATGATGTTTTTATCTTATGTATTCTTCATGTAGTTTATTCAATTAGATGTTTATGTGAATGAACCATAACTATGTAGACCTATTCCTAATAGATTGATCCCAAAATAGCATATCCAAATTATAAGAAATCCTATAGAAGCTATAAGTGCCGAATTCGTACCTTTCCAATTTATATTTGTTCTAGTATGTAAATAAATCGCGAATATGGTCCAAGTAATAAATGCCCAAGTTTCCTTGGGGTCCCAATTCCAATAGGATCCCCATGCCTCATTAGCCCATACTGCTCCACAAAGAATACCTATGGTTAAAAAGGTAAACCCTAGACTAATGACACGATAACTCCAATAATCCAAACGCTCAGTTAATTGATATTTGTAATAATTTCGAAATGAAGGAAAAGAAGTGTTTTTAAAAACACTTCTTTTTTCATTCAAATATTCAATCTCACCAAAGAAAAATGACTTAATTAAGAAATTATTGCTTTTACAAAAAATATCGATGTTTTTTCGAAATGTAATGACTAGAAGAGCGACTGATAATAATGATCCGCATAAAAGAGCTGCATAGCTCAATAACATCATACTTACGTGCATCATTAACCACTGAGATTGTAGAGCAGGTACTAATATTGCAGATTGATGCATTTCAGTTGAAAGACCCGACATGGCAAAGCCTTGAGTAAAAATGGTACTTGGTGCAATTATTGTGCTTAAATCATTTTTAAGGTTACATATCTTGGGAATCATATGAATAATGAAGAAACTACACGAAAGGAAGATTAATGACTCGTATAAATTACTTAATGGAAAATGTCCCGAAGAAATCCAACGAGAAACTAATAATCCTGTTATAGAGAAAAAAGTAGCTATCATCCCTTTTTCTGACGAATCACGTAATCCTACAATTTTGTGGACTAATAAGGTCATCAAATGAATCGTAATCACAATTGAAATGATCGAAAAAGAGATATGAGTTAATATATGTTCTAAAGTCGCAAATATCATAAAAGAGATCCCATTACAGAATTGGAAATCGGGAATTGAATACATTTTAGGATCTATTGTATCTCTTTTAGAAGATGCCGCCACTCGGACTCGAACCGAGATGCTTTAGCACTGCTTCCTAAGAGCAGCGTGTCTACCGATTTCACCATGGCGGCTTACTTGAAATAATAATAGTCAATTCATGTTGAATCGTCGAGATTCAAGGATTCAATATAGTTCATTAATTAGAATCGATGAATAAAGACTGGTTTGTGGTTTAAATATTTGAATTTTCAATAAAATACCTACTTAGGTAGTATCGTCGTGGGTTTTTTAACAATCAACTTTCACGTACTAGAAACTAAGTTCTCTCCAAACAGTTGGAACTCAATAGTTTTTTCTCAGTTGAGGTATAAAACTAAGAATTGTCTTTTTTCTCCATTTTTTTCTGATTTGTTTTTTATTTATACGATTTCCTGGATTCAAATGAAAAAGATTGAGTTTTTTTTTCAATGAACAAAATCAAATAACTAGGATTTCATATCTATCACAATTTTATCATTAAATACAAAGAATTTGTTATTTTCCTAATGATTTCGATACCTTAGTATATTTAAATTAAAGTATTAATATTCTTTATTGCGCATATAATTTATAATTTAGAATACCATTTACAAAACCAATTAAGTTTTGTTATAGGCATATAACAAAAGAGTTTCAATCTCTATCACAATTGTACTTTTCTATTGTGAAAAGTACAATTGTGATAGGGAAAAAAAAAAAATAATACTTAGAACCCAATATAAAAAGAACCCAATATAAAAAGAACCCAATATACAAAAAACTCTTATTCTATATATCACAGCAGTGAGTTCTAACTAATATTGAGAAATTCAATACAGAAAAATATATTAGTTAACATTCATCTTACAAAATTTGAGGTTGTTTAGGCTATATCAATTGAGATTATTCTAAGACTTTATTATTTGTTTGGTCGCACAAAAAAACTTTTTGAATGCCCGGTGGAAACCGATTTCGCTAAAGAAAAAGCTTTTACTGCAGCTAAATATCCTTTTTTCTTCCAAATATTTCTACGAATACGTTTTTTTGACATAGAAATACGTTTTTTTGGAACTGCCATTCAAAAAAGGGGGTTCCTCTTTTTATCGTTGTATGTGAAAGACATGTATTCTTCAAAATAGATCGTTCTTTTTAGTTATTATCTATACTTATTTCGTGTATGTGGATAATTTTTTTAATATACTCTTTAAAATATACATTGTTTTTTTACTTTAACATAGTAATATATATAATAAACATACAAATATATATAATACAAATATATTTATATATACATGTATATGTGATATATATATCACATATATGTATGCGCGCGCATCACACATCACATATATAAATGACATGAGGGAAAAAAAATAGAAGAAAATAAGGGAAAATCAAAATTGATTAAGTCCAGAGTGCTATGTCCATAATTCAAATTCCAATTAGAACTAAATTAGAACTAGTACTTAATCCGTTAAACAAGACATTCCATTACTTAGGTTACCTAAGTAATCTTTTATTTCAGTTATATACGAAGTAAGGAGTATCATAAGATTTCCGATAAACATAAGTTTTCTTTATTGGATTTCAATCCAATCAATCAGTTACACAACAAGTTAGGTAATTACTCCACTCCCAAAATGAACTAGAAAACCTAGGTATTTTTTTTTTTTCGAATATAGATACCGAATATAGATACTATGATCCATATTTGAATAAAAAAAGTACTCTTTTTTTGGTCTAACTCTTTTTCCTTACTATATTTACTATACTATATAATATATTACATATACTATTATAGTATATGTAATATGTTTATTAATCACCAAAAAAATATCAAAATCTAATAAATAATAGTAGTAAGAAAATTATTTTAAAATCTCATATTCCTTTAATCTTTTCTTAGTTAAAATAACTACTAGGTAATCGCCTTTACCTTTACATAGTTATTTGTACATAGTTATTTGGTCATATTTTTTGACCAACCTATTGTCAATTTTGGAATATTTCAAATATCTGAGAAAAAATCAGAATAATTAAGAATCCCAATATTTGACTTTTTTTTTGTTGATTTCTTTTATTATTGTTCCTTTCTAAAAGGATAAAAAAGATAAGAATTGGTGAATCGAGAACAATTTGCAATTATAAGAAAAAAGAGTTTCTTTTCTTATGGAACATACATATCAATATGCGTGGATAATACCTTTTCTTCCATTTCCAGTTACTATGTCAATAGGATTTGGACTTCTACTTATTCCGACAGCAACAAAAAATATTCGTCGCATGTGGGCTTTCCCTAGTGTTTTACTCTTAAGTATAGCTATGGTGTTTTCGGCCAATCTGTCTATTCAACAAATAAATGGAAGTTTTATCTATCAATATCTATGGTCTTGGACCATCAATAATGATTTTTCCTTAGATTTTGGATACTTGATCGATGCACTTACTTCTATTATGTCAATACTAATTACTACTGTTGGAATCATGGTTCTTATTTATAGTGACAAGTATATGTATCACGATCAAGGATATTTAAGATTTTTTGCTTATATGAGTTTTTTTAATACTTCTATGCTGGGATTAGTTACTAGTTCAAATTTGTATCAAATTTATATTTTTTGGGAACTAGTGGGAATGTGTTCTTATTTATTAATAGGGTTTTGGTTCACACGACCAATTGCAGCAAGTGCTTGTCAAAAAGCTTTTGTAACTAATCGTGTAGGGGATTTTGGTTTATTGTTAGGAATCTTAGGTTTTTATTGGATAACAGGTAGCTTAGAATTTCGGGATTTGCTCGAAATAACTAATAACTTAATCCAGAATAATGGGGCCAATTCTTTATTTGCTACTTTGTGTGCTTCTTTATTATTCGTCGGTGCAGTTGCTAAATCCGCACAATTCCCCCTTAACGTATGGTTACCTGATGCTATGGAAGGACCCACTCCTATTTCGGCTCTTATACACGCTGCTACTATGGTAGCAGCAGGAATTTTTCTTGTAGCTCGGCTTCTTCCTCTTTTCATAGTCATACCTTATATAATGAATTTCATTTCTTTAATAGGTGTAATAACACTATTATTAGGGGCTACTTTGGCCCTTGCTCAAAGAGACATTAAAAAAAGCTTAGCCTATTCTACAATGTCTCAATTGGGTTATATTATGTTAGCTCTAGGTATAGGTTCTTATCGAGCTGCTTTATTCCATTTGATCACTCATGCTTATTCAAAAGCTTTATTGTTTTTGGGATCCGGATCCATTATTCATTCAATGGAACCTATTGTTGGATATTCGCCAGATAAAAGTCAGAATATGGTTCTTATGGGTGGTTTAACAAGATATGTTCCAATTACAAGAACTACTTTTTTATTGGGTACACTTTCGCTTTGTGGTATTCCACCTCTTGCTTGTTTTTGGTCCAAAGATGACATTCTTAATGATAGTTGGTTCTATTCACCAATTTTCGCAGTAATAGCTTATTTCACAGCAGGATTAACCGCATTTTATATGTTTCGGGTATATTTACTTACCTTTGATGGGTATTTACGTGTTCATTTTCAAAATTACAGTAGCACTAAAAATGGTTCGTTCTATTCCATATCTCTATGGGGAAAAGGAACTCCAAGAGGAGTCAATCCAAATTTACTTTTATCAACAATGAATAAAAAGGTTTCTTTTTTTTTTTCAAAAAATAGATCGAAAATTGATAATAATGTAAGAAATAGGATACGATACTTTAGTACTTACTTTGGAAATAAATACACTTCCAAGTATCCTCACGAATCGGACAATACTATGTTATTTCCTCTTCTTGTATTAGTACTATTTACTTTGTTGGTTGGATCAATAGGAATTCCTTTTGATCAAGGAGTAATAGATTTTGATATATTATCGAAATGGTTAACCCCATCAACAAATCTTTTACATTCAAGTTCTAATTATTCTGTAAATTTGGATGAATTTTTTACAAATGCAATTTTTTCAGTAAGTATAGCAATTTTCGGACTATTCATAGCATATATTTTATATGGATCTACTTATTCATTTTTCCAGAATTTGGATTTAATCAATTCATTTGTAAAAGGGGGTCCTAAAAGAATTCTTGTGGACCGAATAAAAAATATGATATACAATTGGTCATATAATCGTGGTTACATAGATATTTTTTATACTAGAGTTTTTACCGTGGGGATAAGAGGATTAACCGAACTAACTCAGTTTTTTGATAGACGTATAATTGATGGAATTACAAATGGTGTTGCAAGTTTTTTTATAGGGGAAGGGATTAAATATATGGGAGGTGGACGAATCTCGTCTTATCTATTCTTGTATTTATCTTAATGTATCAATATTTTTATTAATTTTTTTCTTTTTTTTTTTATTTAATT